CATACACTCCTCCCCCATTATAGATAGGACTAACAAAGAACAGAGTTCTTTTTGTATCACTCCACCCGCCCCCTTTTTGTTTTTTAATCAATTTCTTTTTTTATGGGATTCATTATGGTTATGTTATTATTTTTATTTTTTTTTTTTGAATTAATGAATTTTCCAATAAAATACTTAAATACTGAAGAAATTTCTTAAGTTTAAGTTAGTTATGAGGTCTCATCATGTCAATTGTTAAAAATCTCCTTTGTTGAAACGCTTCCTAATATACAAATACAATACCAATACAAAGGAAAAGATAAAATAAAAAATTTTTTATTTTACTAAACTAAGAACGAAAGGGAACAAAGCGAGTGGATCCGCTAATTCCTTATCCTCAAATCAGTTCTTCCCAGAGTATTTTTTTTTTTACATTTTGATTCTACGATTAAATGAAAAATTAAACAAAAGGATTTGCAAATAAAAGAGCTAATGCCACGACCAGTCCATAAATTGTTAAAGCTTCCATAAAAGCCAGACTAAGCAATAAAGTACCTCGTATTTTGCCCTCTGCTTCTGGTTGTCTCGCAATACCTTCTACAGCCTGGCCCGCAGCAGTACCTTGACCAACCCCAGGTCCAATAGAAGCAAGCCCTACAGCCAATCCAGCAGCAATAACGGAAGCAGCAGAAATAAGTGGATTCATAGTAAGTTCCTCGCACAAAAAAAAAATGGTTAATGATACAACCAACTAAGAAATTAGTACTTATCTTTTTCTACTTCTACTTTGACTATTTATTTTACTACTCTATTTTTTTATTCAATTCACAATCACAGAAAAAAGAGAAAAAGTACTAATATTTAAATCCATCTAAATGGAGTGGACTAGAAAAAAAAAAAGATCGAGATAATTCCTATCTAGCTAGTAAATAACATAGAACCTTTTTCTTCCATAATGTAAATCACCTGCAATTTTTCTTCTTTTAAATTTTATTTTGGAACAATTCTTCGAAACATACACAAGGATTGATGTTTATAGGCATTAGATATATCAATATATCATATATGTAGTAAGGCCTCTTTCTCTTCCAAATTCTGCAATATAATATTATAATCTAATATATCTTGCTTCATATAGACATAAATAGATGCAGCTATTTGCATTTTATTCTACAACCCTGTGAATTATATTTAATCCTGCATTGCTTGAATTGGGATAAACTAAAAAAAAAGAATATTTCAAAATGATAAAGTTAGTCAATGATGACCCTCCATGGATTCACCTATATAAGCCGCAGCCAAAGTTGCAAAAATAAGAGCTTGAATACCACTTGTAAATAATCCAAGAAACATGACAGGTATAGGAACTACTGAAGGCACTAAAGAAACAAGAACAACAACTACTAATTCATCAGCCAATATATTCCCAAAAAGTCGAAAACTAAGAGATAAAGGTTTTGTGAAATCTTCTAGGATATTAATTGGTAAAAGTATTGGAGTTGGTTGAATGTATTTCCTGAAATATCCCAATCCTTTTTTGCTAAGACCTGCATAGAAATATGCCACTGACGTGGGTAAAGCTAAAGCAACAGTAGTGTTTATATCATTCGTGGGCGCAGCTAACTCCCCATGAGGTAACTTTATAATTTTCCAAGGTAAAAGAGCACCTGACCAATTAGAAACAAAAATAAATAAAAACATTGTTCCAATAAATGGAACCCAAGTCCCATACTCCTCTCCAATCTGAGTTTTGCTCAAATCTCGAATAAATTCAAGAACATATTCGAAGAAATTCTGACCGTTGGTCGGAATTTCTTGTGGATTCCGAATAGCTATGATGACTGAACCTAATAAGATAGCAATTACAACCCAAGAAGTAATAAGTACTTGGACATGAATTTGTAAACCTCCTATTTGCCAATAAAAATGTTGGCCTACTTCTACGCCCGATATATCGTATAACCCTTTGAGTGTTTTAACGGAACTTGGTATAACATTCATATTGTCCTCTAACAGAAATCAAACTTAAAAAAAGTAATTATTTTGATTCAACCATCTCTTTAATATACAATATACGTTCACTCATGAATTTCAGTTATGAATCGTTTATTTAGGATACCAAGAAATCACATAAAAAAATACCAATCATTTTCTATTTTTTCTTTAATATTCAAAACATAGTTCAAACTCTAAAAAATGCAAACCAAAATAGTAACAATCAAAGAAAGTTCACCAAAAACGAACTAAAAATATTCTTCATTATAAGATAATCAAACATTTTTTATATAACTAGAACGGCCCTCACAAATTGCAGATACTAATTTGGTAAGAATCAATCGAATCGAAGCTATAGCATCATCGTTGGCCGGAATAGAAATATCTGCAAGATTTGGATCACAATTTGTATCGATTAAACAAATCGTCGGAATACCCAAAATGACACATTCTCGAAGAACCATATATTCTTCTTGCTGATCAACGATAATTACAATATCGGGCAATCCCGCCATATATTTGATCCCACCCAGATATGTTTGCAAGGTAGATAATTTTCTCTTTAACATTGCTGCATCTCCTTTAGGGAAACGGTTGAGTTTCCCCATCTTTTGTTCTGCTCTTAAGTCCCTAAATTTCTGAAGTCTTGTTTCTGTAGTAGACCAATTCGTTAACATACCCCCAAGCCATTTTTTATTAACATAATGACATCGAGCCCTTATTGCTGCTGATGCTACTAAATCCGCTGCTTTCTTTTTGGTGCCAACGATTAAGAATTTTTTCCCCCTACTTGCTGCATCAAAAACTAAATCGCAGGCTTCTGATAAAAAATGAGCAGTTAGAGTAAGATTTGTAATATGAATACCTTTACGCTTTGCAGAGATGTAAGGAGCCATTTGAGGATTCCATTTCTTAGTACCATGACCAAAATGAACTCCTGCTTCCATCATTTCTTCCAAATTGATGTTCCAATATCGTCTTTCCATTTTCCCACACTTTCTCTTTTTTTTTTTTTTCAAAGAGATTCAGTACCCTGTGAAATAAAGAATTGTTCCGACGGAACCTTCTACCAGGATTTACCATTGATTTACGACCCAAACCATCAATTTAATTTCATTCTTTATTTTTTTTTTCATTGATTACCAAATCCATAATCGGACCAGAGAGTTCAAATTAAAAAAACGAACTTCTTGTTAGGAATTACTAAATAACATTACGTATACGTAAATGATTGGTCTGATGTCTCATGGAAATTGTTTGGGGTGCAAGAACAAAAGAATTCTCTATGGTGTAAAAGAATATCTATCATTTCTAACTCGAATAGATTCTTCCTTTTTCTTTTCATTTTCAAATGAATGTTTTTATCTTGCTTTGAACGATGTACTAATTTTTTGAACCCGGTACCAACCGGTATAATCCCCCCCAGAACAACGTTCTCTTTCAGGCCTTTCAACCAATCAATACGACCTCGTAGAGCAGCTTTTGCTAAAACTCGAGCAGTTTCTTGAAAACTCGCTTCGGATATGAAACTTTGAGTATTAAGAGATGACTTCGTTATTCCCAATAAGATTGCCCGATAACAGATTGCTTCGTCTAAAATACGCCCTGCTCGCTCTGCTCGCAACAATCCTATTAATTCCCCAGGTGAAAAAACATTAGACATTCCATCTTCTGAAACCAACACTTTTGATGTTACTTGACGTACAATAATCTCTATATGTTTATTATGAATCTGTACCCCCTGGGATCGATAAACTTTTTGGATCTTATTAACCAAAGAGATACGACTTTGGGCTATAGTTAGTTCAGCTCCAATCAAGAATCCCCAGGGGATCCCAAGAATCCTTCGGATACGTTCGTCCCAACCTTCAACTCTCCTTTCAAGGTTCATCGATATTGAATCAATTGAACGAACTTCTAAAATTTGTTCCACTTTTGGAAGACCTTGCGTTATGTCACCGGATCTCGATTTTTCATATAGAAATGTAATTAATCTATCTCCTTCATAAAAGGTTTCCCCATAATGGCCATGAACAGTTGTTCCTGGAGTGACCAAATAGGGCTTAGCCGATCTTATAACTAAAGAGTCAACATGAACAATGGAAATTTGACCAGATTTTTTTATGCGTGATCCATATTTCAATAGACATACATTTTCACAAAGGAATTGTCCAAGGCTAATTATTGTCCATGTCTCTTCACAAGAATTGTAAGGGAGAAAACACCAATTCAAAAGGAATGAATTCCAAATGATGTTACTGCAGGGATCGGAATTAGAAATTCTTCTATTTTCATCTAGGAAAAAGTATTGAAATGGAAGTACTTGAAGCGCTTGGAAAGTCTGTTGAAAATTTTCAAGTAACAAATATTTATTTAAAAAGACTTGATTAGAAGTTCTTAAATAGGAAGATGAACAAAAATTCACTATTTTAGGCACAATAGTACCTAAGGGACCCAACAAATCCCTAATTGGAGTCATAGGATCCGATTCTTTTGTCGCATTATTATATCTCGAAGTATTGAAGAGACCAATTCGAGAACAATTAGATGATGACAAAATTATGAAAGATTGGCATTCCTTATTTCGATTCAACAACGTACCAAGAATTTCCTGATGTTGGGGAATTGATTGAATCTTCGCCTTGGAATCAAAAGGATTTATATGGGTACGATCTAATCTCTTATTGGAAATAAATCCTGAACCTGCCATATCATACCTTTTTATGGTATACAAAATAGTGGACTTTACTAACTCAATTCGGATGAAATCACGGAGCAGATCATTTGCCCTTATTTTAACAAAAGAAGCATGAATCTCTTCTTCTTCTATAGAACCCCTTTTTTCTTGGTCCCAATTCAATACTAAACAAGCTCGAACTAATTGAATACTTGTGTGAGAAATTCCTCGAATTGACTTACCATTTCCATAAAGTATATAATTGACAATTCGAAGTTGGACATTATCCTTTTCCTGCAAGAGATCCTGAGAGAAAAGTGTTGCTAAATTAATCCCATCAGCTATTTCATATGTGACTACGGGCCGAACCAAAACAAAATATTTTTTTTTTGTAGGTGTGATCCGTTGAACATAGATCCAATTTTTCAATTTTTTTGATCCTTTAGAATTTTTTTTTTCCATTCCTGGTGGTATCAAAATGCCGCTGTGCTTAGATATTTTATCCATCTCTCCAGGAAAATGAATATTTCCAGAAAAAATTTTCAGTTCCATACTTTTTTTTTTTCTCTCCACTCGGACTAATCCACCTACTCGACTTCTTGTATTTCTATTTAAAGCAAGTCGTGTATCTACTCCAACGATACTATTGTTCCGAACCATTATGGGCGAAGATCCGGGTAAGATATGCACTTCTTCGGGAATAAAAAAAAATTGATCTACTTTCATTTCCTTTTGGTATTTCGGACTAAATTCTTTTGTTCCTCGATACTCAATCAAATCTTCTTTTTTTACCTTTGAATCTACTTCGACAATCCCATATTTAGTAATTCCCGAACTGCTTCTTCTGTATCGCGGATCATCAAAATAAGCAAGAATACTATTTCTACGTAAAATACCTTTTATAGGTATTTTCATCGAAATACCAAAACAGGGTATTAGTTTCTTTTCTCGTTCTTGATCATATTGTAAGGGAATCACGAATCTATTTCTTCGCTTTTTCGCCAAGTAATCATCGGAATTCTTTTGACGAATAGAAGTAGAAGGATCTATGAGATTCCAATGATCGTTAGATATTATTCTATAAGGTTTTGAATAGTTAAGAATTTCCCTATCTTTTTTACCAAAAGTATCCAACAATTTATGTCTTACTTTATCATTAGTCAGTGAGAGATCAAAGATATGTCTTTCTTCGACAGAAAAAGAATTAGCATTCATTTGATCTTGATCCTTGTGGAGTGAAAAAGACACTATATTGGATCTGCATATACCTCCTGCTAATATCCATAAATGATTTGTTTTTGGTAATAGATGAACATTACTATATGGATATTCGAGCGCATGATAGCCATCAATACTCCAGTGCATTTCTCCTTCCGACTCAGAATAAATATGTTTTTGAACCCTCTCTTTAAAATGAAAAGTGGACGTTCCGGCACGAATCTCGGCAATCACTTGTTCTGATTCTACATATTGATTATTTTGAACTAAAATCAAACTCTTTGTTGGAATATTCACATTATGTAGAATATCTCGACTCTCAATAGTTACATACAAATCTATAAAACATATAAAAGCAGGATGCCCATGACGGGTACGTATGGGATGAACCAAATCCTCATCAAATTTTATTTTTCCATTAGAGGGAGCTCGTACATGTTCGGCAGTACCACCTGTGAATACTCCGCCGGTATGAAAAGTTCTTAATGTTAGTTGAGTCCCCGGTTCCCCGATTGATTGACCCGCAATAATGCCTACGGCTTCTCCCAACTCGACCAGGTCACCATGAGTAGGGCTTCGGCCATAACATAATTGACAGATCCAAGATGTACTCCTACAAGTAAAAGGGGTTCGAATATATATTGGGTGTGCTCGAAATGTTATGAATCGATTGACAAGCCCAATTCCAATATCTTTATTTCGAGTGGCAATGCATCGTAGACCGATATATATATCATCTGTTAATACACGACCAATTAGTGTTTGAACAAAAGTATTTTCCGTCATACCATTTTGAGGACTCACGGAAATACCTCGGAAAGTACCACAATCCGTTCTACGTATAAGAATGTGTTGAACTACTTCAACAAGCCTACGTGTGAGGTATCCAGCATCTGATGTTCGTACAGCAGTATCTACAACTCCTTTGCGAGCTCCGTAGCAAGAAATTATATATTCTGTCAAAGAAAGCCCTTCGCGTAAATTGCTTTGAATGGGTAAATCAATCATTTGTCCTTGAGGATCTGACATTAATCCTCTCATACCTACTAATTGGTGTACTTGAGATGCATTTCCTCTAGCCCCAGAAAAGGACATTAGATAGACTGGATTAGAGGGATCAGTCATCCGAAAATTAGGATTCATTTCTTGTCTCAAATATTCACTTGTAGCATACCATATCTCAATGGATTGACGTAATTTTTCTACCACGTGTACATTCCCATAATGATGGTTTTTCTCTAAAAGAAAACTTTGTTGTTCAGCGTCTTGAACTAACCATCCCTTAGATGGTATTGTTAAAAGATCATCAATTCCTAATGAAATAGATGTAGCGGTGGCTCGCTGGAAACCCAAAGTCTTCACTTGATCCAGGATATGTGATGTATATGCCATTCCGAAATGATCTATTAATCTGCTAATAAGTTGTTTCATAGCAATTCCATCTATCACCTTATTGTGAAAGACCAGATCGGTCCGTTCTGCCATAAGGACCCCCATATTCTGCTGAGTAAAATTCCACAATGGGCCTAGGTCAGTGATTCGAAAACTTCCTTTCCTCAATCTTGATTCACACAGAAATTCAGAAATTATGATACCAGTGAAATTGGGGGAGACCCGAATTCCTACGAGTA